ATGGGAGTTAATATCATTCCAATTGCCATTACTAACGTAATTAGTATTTTTGTCATTAAAAGATATTTTTGGCTGTTAATTATTCCAAAAAATACTATTAATTCTGCAACAAAACCGCTCATGCCCGGCAATGCAAGGGAAGCCATCGATAAGATACTGAAAGTCGTGAATATTTTTGGAATTGGGATAGCCATTCCACCCATTTCGTCGAGATAAACAAGACGTATTCTATCATAACTTGTTCCCGACAAGAAAAAAAGCGCAGCGCCAATAAATCCATGAGAGATTATTTGTAAAATAGCTCCATTGAGTCCCATATCGCTTATAGAGCCAATTCCTATAATTATGAAACCCATATGAGATACGGAGGAATAAGCTATTCTTTTTTTTAAATTGCGTTGACCGGGAGATGTTGAAGCTGCATAGATTATTTGAATTATGCCTACTATCATCAACCAGGGTGAAAAGATAGAATGGGCGTAGGGTAATAATTCCATATTGATCCGAACCAATCCATATGCTCCCATTTTTAATAAGATTCCGGCTAGAAGCATACAAGTACTGTAATGCGCCTCTCCGTGGGTGTCTGGTAACCATGTATGCAAGGGTATAATCGGTGATTTGACAGCAAAAGCAATAAGAAATCCGATATAGAATATTATTTCCAGTGCTACAGGATAGGATTGATTAGCTAATGTTTCAAAATTTAAAGTTGGTTCATTAGAACCGTATAAACCGATACCCATAACTCCCATTAACAAAAAAACGGAACTTCCCGCAGTGTACAAAATAAACTTTGTAGCTGAATACAAACGTTTCTTTCCTCCCCACATCGATAGAAGTAGATAAACGGGAATTAATTCTAACTCCCACATGATAAAAAATAGTAAGAGGTCTCGAGCAGAAAATGATCCTATTTGACCGCTATACATTGCTAACATTAGAAAATGGAATAATCGGGAATCTCGAGTAACTGGCCAAGCGGCTAAGGTAGCTAAAGTGGTGATAAATCCCGTCAATAAAATGGGTCCTACGGAAAGTCCATCTATTCCCAATCTCCAGTAAAAATCAAAAAAAGGGATCCATTTACAATCCTCCGTCATTTGGATTAATGGATCGTCTAATTCGAAATGATAACAAAATGCATAGGTTGTTAGAAGGAGTTCGAGTACACAGATACATATTGTATACCATCTAATTACTTTATTTCCCCTATGAGGGAGAAAGAAAAGTAAGAAACCCGCAAATATTGGCAAAACTACAACTATTGTTAACCAAGGAAAATAATTCGTAGTAAAAACAAAATACACTTGGACTAAAAAAACCCATGTTCGAAAATTAAATAAAAAATATAAATATATATTTTGAACACGAGTTTTTGTCGGTAAAAAAGAAATCAAATGTATTCAAGGGGTTTTTATGGAACGTATCAATAAGCCAGACCCATGCTTCGAGTTGTTTCATGCCATAAATAAACTCGAACACTCAAGAAATCCGTCGGACAGGCAGATTCACATCTCTTACAACCAACACAGTCTTCTGTTCTTGGAGCCGAAGCTATTTGCTTAACTTTACATCCGCCCCAAGGTATCATTTCTAATACATCTGTGGGGCAAGCTCGGACACATTGAGTACACCCTATACATGTATCATAAATCTTTACTGAATGTGACATTGTATCTACAATTTTTTTTTAACACTATAAATTTTCGATCGAGTAAATTTGTAAATGAATTATATATTTAGATACCAGATGAGTCAATAATTTATCAGAATTTTTATAATCAATCTACTTTCAGATTAACTCATGCGATAGGGCCAAGATACTTTGATTTTTTATGTTTTCGCAAACAAACATGATTGTAGATTACGTATTATACAGATAATTTGACTTGATTAATATCATAATTTATCTGATAAATACTACTTATTCAACAAATTCGATTGATTGATACGAGTTGATTTTCTGTTACGATAAATTGACGAAACTATAGCTGGGCCAATAGCTGCTTCAGCGGCTGCAATAGCTATAACAAAAATTGAGAAAATATTACCCTTTAATTGGCGACTATCAAAAAAATCAGAAAATGTTACAAAATTTATATTAACTGCATTCAGTATAAGCTCAAGACACATAAGAGCTCTAACCATATTTCGGCTCGTGATCAATCCATAGATACCGATAGAAAATAAATAGGCACTTATAACAAGTACATGTTCGATCATGATTGACCAACTCCCTATCAATTCCGATTCATTTCAATATGAACAAAAATTTAATAGATTCCATTCAATTGACAAAAAAAAAGTACAGAACAAGGGAATATATTAGTAATCGATCGAATAAAAGAATTTTTATTTTGGACAGAAACAATCTTCAAATAGAATTGAAGGGGAATGTGTGTGATAACATAGAACAAAGTTTAATTTATGCTATTTCTAAAGATTTATTACTTACTGGCGAGCCAGGGTAATTGTGCCGATCAAAGCAGCTAAAAGAATGATTGAAATGAGTTCAAATGGAAGAAAAAAATATGTTGATAAATGAATTCCAATTTGTTGACTATTACTTATCAAATCTTGCTCTAGAATCTGGTTTGATCTTGTAGTCCAAATAATCCCATACCATGACGTATCTAGAATAGTAGTCATTAGTGAAACAAAAATACTTGTACAAACCAGAAAGGTAAATCCACTCCCAACGGTCCAAAGATTAAAATCTTTGGAATATTCTGAACCCTTCATGAACATCACAGCAAATATGATTAAAACATTTATAGCTCCCACGTAAATAAGGAGTTGCGCTGCAGCTACAAAATGGGAGTTTGCTAGAATATAGAATAAGGATATAGAAACAAGAACCAGTCCCAACGAAAAAGCAGAGTAAATGGAGTTGGTAAGTAATAGTACTCCCATACTTCCTAATATAAGACCTGATCCCAACAAGACTACAAGAAAATCACGTATCGGTCCAGGCAAATCCATTATATGTAGTAAAACAAGAGATAAATAAATCGAAATCTTTTTCATGACCTTATTGATCTGACCAGGAAAAAAAATACATAATCAATTCCTAATTAAATCTTAAGGGGTGTGAATTAATGCAGGTACAATTATTGGATTAATCTTATTCGTGATCTGAAAGAGTAGTTCGAAACTATATATATATTTCGAAATATATGGATTCAATCTAAATTAAGCTGCAACTCTCATGAATCAATAGTTTGGATTTGTGGGTAGTGACCAAACAAACAAAACGAAAGAAACCTCATTTCTTTAAATCAAAACGGAACCTTAGTAATTTCCAATTACTCTTTAATCAATTAATCTTTAATCAAGGGATTTCCTTATTTTAGACTTGAATTTTAGGCGAATTCAAAATTGTTCTAATTGTATAATCATCAACTACTGACATTGGTAAACGACCCAAAGAAATTTGATTATAATTCAATTCGTGACGATCATAAGTAGAAAGTTCGTATTCTTCAGTCATTGATAAACAATTTGTTGGACAATACTCAACGCAGTTACCACAAAATATACAGATCCCGAAATCAATACTGTAATTAAGCAATCGTTTCTTTCGAATATCCGTTTCCAATTTCCAATCAACAACGGGTAGATCTATAGGACATACACGAACACATACTTCACAAGCAATGCATTTATCAAATTCAAAATGGATTCGACCGCGGAAACGCTCCGATGTGATTAATTTTTCGTAAGGATATTGAATAGTTACAGGCAAACGATTTGCATGGGATAATGTAATCATGAAACTTTGACCAATGTACCTTGCAGCTCGTACTGTTTGTTGACTATAATTCACGAACCCAGTTACCATAGGGAACATATTGTAATATCTCTTAAAGAATTTTAAGTTTGTTTCTTTCTCTTGTTTGAGCAAGTTGTGAATATAGAATATGGTATTCCTTTACAGTGAAAAGAGTTGAAAAGAAGTTGTTAATAATAGATTACCGAGAGATATAGGTAAAAGAAACTTCCACCCAAGATTTAATAGTTGGTCTATTCTTAGTCGGGGTAAAGTCCATCTTGTTGTTATAGAAATGAACAAGAACAGATAAGTTTTAGCTAATGTAATAAAGATACTAATTATCATTCCAAAGACTTCATACGCTTTATTTTTTTCAAAAAACTCATAAACGAATATGTATTGAATCGAGATATCCCACCCACCCAAGTAAAGAACTGTTACAAATAATGAAGAAACTAATAGATTTAGATAGGAAGCAACGTAAAATAAACCAAATTTTATACCCGAATACTCGGTTTGATAACCCGCTACTAATTCTTCTTCCGCTTCTGGTAAATCAAAAGGTAATCTCTCGCATTCTGCTAAGGAAGAAATTAGAAAAATAACAAACCCTAGAGGTTGACGCCACAAATTCCACCCCCAAAAACCATATTTTGATTGAGCCTCAACTATATCAACTGTACTTGAACTGTTAGATAATCATAGTCGGCAAGAACATCACTGTTCTTATCGCTATTACAGAACCGTACATGAGATTTTCACCTCATACGGCTCCTCGAGGGCTTTAAATAAATCTAAGGAGCGTGTCGGTATTATTTATCTTATCTTGATATGTCTTTTTTGTAGTATAGTATAAAAATCTATCGTGTGTCCCCACCCCAAATTAACCCAATTGAATTCTGTCTGTTCTAATAATAAAGTAAAGAAATAATAAAGTAAAGAAAAGAAGGGGTACTTCTGAATTGATCTCATCCTTTAATAATTAAAATTTTTCTTTGTTAAGTAATAACTTAATTCTTCACTAAAATACTCTTTATTATAAATATCATATCAATAACCCATCGTTTTCAATTACGAAAAAAAGCCTATTCCATTAGTTTATGAATTTGTGTACGAATTCTATCTCTATGACTAGGGATATTGGAAATAAAATGAATATAGGAATAGATGGAGAAAAGAAAGACTAAAAAAGATCTCTTTTTTTTGTTGTAATTGGATTCTTTCCATTTTTTTTGTTCCTATTCTTCTTTTTGAGAAAGGGTGGACTTACTAAATAAGGGATTATTTCGTTTCCGATAATCATTTTTTTAATGGGTGGATAGGCGCATACTCTGGATCGGAATCGTGGGGAGTATTGCCTGATCATTTCTACAAACTTAAGGCCCCAATTCGTATTCTTTTTATATTATGTATTTTACAAAAATTTACTTTTCTTTTGGATAGTTTTTTAAATCTTCTTTACTAATCCTTTGTATATCTTGGTGTTTCTAACCATCCACTCACTCATTTTTGTTCAACTGGCCGTGTTATGGTAATACATATATGGTAGTACATACAAATAATAGTGAAAACTCAATACGGTTGATCTTTTGAGTCCGCTTCAAGACAGGATGACTAGTGAACCAATCTTGGGATAACGGTTCTCTTGCACCTATGTTTATTTCTGCTTAACTATTATACATAGAAAATGAGACTCAATAAATAGTTGGACTGCTAATTTTTATTTATATAAGCTGTTTTCTTTCACTCATATAACTATCTGATTTAGTTCATTAATCCGAATAATGAATATAAAAATGAAGATATCTATTCAATCCATTTCACCCCTTTTCTCTAAAAAAAGTGGGAGAAGTTTATGTCTCAACGAATCACACGTAGAAATATTGATAATACACATAGAGTTAATGGTATTTCATAACTAATTGATTGAGCAGCAGCTCGTAGACCACCTAAAAAGGAATATTTATTATTTGATCCATATCCTGACATAAGAAGTCCGATGGGAGCAATACTTGAAATGGCAATCCATAAAAAAACACCGATATGGAGATCGGCTAAAACAAGGCGATAACCAAAAGGAATTACTGAATAGCTTAGTAAAATAGCTATGACTGCTATAGATGGTCCGATACTGAATAAACGAGTATCACCTCTAGATGGAAGAAGATTTTCTTTAAAAAGTAGTTTTGTACCATCTGCTAAAGCTTGAAGAACTCCCAAAGGACCGGCATATTCAGGTCCAATACGTTGTTGTATCCCTGCAGATATTTCTCTTTCTAACCATACAATTACTAGTACGCCTATTGTAATAGCCAATACTGTAGTCAAAATAGGGACAAGCACCCATAGAATTCCATAGACTTCTTGTAAGAATTGCAATCTAGAAAAAGAATTGATATCTTGTACTTCTGGTGTATCAATTATCATTTTAACGATCAACTTCTCCCATAATGATATCTATGCTACCTAGTATTGTCATAATATCGGCCAATTTCATTCTTTTAACTAACTGAGGAAGAATTTGCAAATTGATAAAACCCGGCGGTCGAATTTTCCATCTCCAAGGAAAACCACCCTGATCCCCTATCAGAAAAATGCCCAATTCCCCTTTTGGTGCTTCGACTCTCACATAAAGTTCTTGTTTCGCCAACTCAAAAGTTGGCGAAGGTTTTTTACTAATGAATCGATATTCAAAGTCATTCCATTCCGGATACCTTTCTCGATCAAAGCATCGTATTTCTAAATTCTCATAGGGCCCCCCTGGAATTCCTTCCAAAGCTTGTTGAATAATTTTTATGGATTCCGTCATCTCACCGAGTCTGACTAAATAACGAGCTAATGAATCTCCTTCTTTTTGCCACTGAACTTCCCAATCAAATTCGTCATAACACTCATAATGATCAACTTTACGAAGATCCCATGGTATTCCGGAAGCTCGCAGCATTGGTCCGGATAAACCCCAATTGATTACTTCTTCTCCACAAATAATGCCTACCCCCTCAACTCGTTCTAAAAAAATAGGATTTTGTGTAATAAGTTTTTGATATTCAGCAACCCCTGTCAAAAAATAATCGCATAAATCCAAACATTTATCTACCCAGCCATGAGGTAGATCAGCCGCGACCCCCCCGATACGAAAAAAATTATGCATCATTCTCATACCGGTGGCTGCTTCGAATAGATCATATACTAATTCTCTTTCTCTGAAAATATAGAAGAAGGGAGTCTGTGCGCCAATATCCGCCATAAAAGGGCCAAGCCATAACAGATGAGAAGCTACACGACTCAACTCCAACATAATTACTCTGATATAGCTGGCTCTTTTAGGTACTTGAATATTTCCCAACTGTTCTGGACCATTTACGGTTATTGCTTCTGTGAACATAGTAGCTAAGTAATCCCAACGTGTTACATAAGGTAGATATTGTATAATAGTTCGGTTTTCCGCAATTTTTTCCATCCCTCTGTGTAAATAACCCAATATCGGTTCACAGTCAATAACATCTTCACCATCCAAAGTAAGGATGAGTCGAAGAACACCGTGCATTGATGGGTGGTGAGGTCCCATATTGACTATCATGAGGTCTTTTCTTGTAGTTGGTCCATTCATAAGTTTTTCCTCGATTCATTTTTCCATGAATTGCTGAAAATAAAAATAAGTTCATAAAAATTTAAGATCTAATAAATCAAATAATTTTAAATGACTTTAAAAATTAATGAGTTTTTGATTCCCGAATATCCAATTGATTAATTAATTCTTTATAACGCATTATATTTTTTTTTGTTAAATAAGAAAGTAATCGTTGGCGTTTTCCCAGAATTTTACGTAGACCTCTTTGAGATAAATAGTCTTTTTTGTGCAATTCAAAATGTGAAGTAAGTCTTCGTATCTTATTGGTGAAACTGAATACTTGAAATTCAACGGATCCTACGTTTTCTTTTTTTTCTTCTTGCGAAATAACCGAGATGAATGAATTTTTTACCATAAAATGAAATCCTCTTCCCCACCCTTTTCTTTTTTATAAATTTTTATTTATCAGTAATAAGAATGTCACTCATTTAAATTTGATATACACAATAATCTTAATTTCATTAAGAATTTCTATTCTTTTTTTTTTTCAAATCAAATTTATTAATAAGCAATCCAATTTTTAAAATTGGATTCAGATAGGTATACAAAAGGATGGTATATTTCTGCACGCACAAAAAATATCTAGACTTAAAATCTAAATTTAAATAAGAATATTTTCTTGATTCATTTCTTAATCGAATAGATACGTCATTCAATTAAATGAATATAATCTATCGGAATGTAAGACAGTTCCATATGTGTATTTCTTTGTCTTCATATACCATAGTACGGGAAATATAGGGAAAATGTAGCATTAACAAATTTTTAATTGTGGATACATATGGATTCTTAGCATACTAAAACGACTGCTATTATTGGTATCAAACCAATAACGATTCATACAAGCTAAATCTTCTAATCGATAATTCGGCCAAAGAAAGAACTTTAATTTATTTAGTTTATTTTTATATCTATCAAGATGTTTGCTTTTATCTAAAACTGGATCACAATTTATCACCTTATTTGCATTGTAAAATGCCGTATTTCTATGGATATCATTTCTATTCCGAGAATTGAAACAAATTTGAATTCTGAACTCTCTACGACCTCTAGGGGATAAAATATTTTCAGGAACAAGCAAATCATAATGATTGCCCACTCTTTTTTCATTCGTTTTTTGATGTATTGCAATGGATTCATCAAAACTCTTCTTATCATCATAGCCTTTTTCTTGGTATCTTTGATTAATTTGGTACTTATTCTTATGAACTAATGAAATACCTATGGTTTGAGACATAATAAATTGTCCATCATTTTTTACAGACAGACGAACCGGTTCGATAATCAATATTCCCCTTTTCATTAATTCTGTAAGAGTTAAACCCTTCTGAACTATCAGAATATCCAGACTCATTTCTCTCCTTTGAATAGAGGATATAGCAATTTCTCTGGGATTTATCAGTCTAAGCAGGAGACAATATACTTTGATGTTATTGATCATTATTTGATTTAAGGAATCATCCCATCTCAATTGAAAACGAAAATATCTTTTTAGTAAAAAATCAAGCTCTGCTTCCGTATTTTTCTTGTATTGCTTTTTATTTATACGTTTTTTCACATCTGTTCCCGCGGAATCTTCTTGAACATACCTTTTGTGGTTTGAGAGAGCTGATTCAAGATCCTCTTCGGCCACGGATTCCTTTTCTCCTTTATTTCGATTTTCTAATTCAAGAGTTTTTTCTATAAAAAGAGCTCTTTTTTTCTTTCTAATTAGTTTTTTATTTTTACTAACAATTTCATTTACATTCAAATTTAAAAGAAGTAATTTGATTGGTATGATCCATGGGTTAATCTTATATGCATTATAAAGTATCAAAAATTCTGGAAAGAACCAAAGTTCCAGATTGGATATTGAACGACTTAGTATTTCTTCATTGATTCTCATCCAATCAAAAAATATTTTTTTTTGTTTGTTGGATGGGTTGATTTCTTGATCTTGATTAATTGTGAGATAAAAAAAACTTTTCTTATCGATTTTTTCAATTATTTTAAAAAAATTAACCCCAGTTTTAGTATTTTTATTACTGTTCGTGTCAGCCTCAATATTGATCCAGGCTCCAATATCGGCCTTCTTTTTAAGACAAAAATGGAGCATTCTCCAATCTAAATATTTTATATCCGGATTTTTTTCCAGATCTAAAATATCCTCTTCTACTAGATAATTATTCATAGAGATACATGTCAGTATATCAAAAAATTTCCATTTATCTGTGTTGTACTTATAAGAAATTTCTTGATTAGTTTTTACTTGTACTGGTAATTCATAAATATATGAATCCTTATTATCTTCATAAATAAGAGATTTAGATGATAAAAGATCATATATATATATTTTTTTTTTATTCTCTTTTTTATTCGGTAATGAGTAGTATGTTTCAAAATCACTTTGTTTTTTGTAATCAATTAATCGGTTTTTTTCATATGAATAACATTGGTTAAAATCTTTATTTTTAGGACCTTGATTGACTCTATTTCGCCATTTGTGTGGTAATAATTTGAACCATCTAATCGGATATAAATCGTATTGATAATGACCCCTTAACCAATTTTTCCATTGATTCATTCCCGAATTTTGACGATTCTTTTGTTTTAAGTCGGAATGGAATATTTCTTGTGCTCCCACAACTTTAACAAAATAATCCTGTATTTCATTCTTAAGAAAAAGAGATGTTCCGTGATATTGAAAGATAGGTCTTACCTTAGATAAGTTAATAATTTGTGTTTGTGATAATTTGTAAAATAAATATGCTTGGGACAAGTACGACGAGTCCCAAAAGATCTTTCCATTCTTATTACTAATATTATAAAGTGACTTTTTTATAGTTGAAATAAAGTGAATTATACTTTGATTTGTTTTATCAATTCTTTCTTGATTTGCTTCATTATTGTAAATGTATTTATTAATAATTTTTTTTATTGAATCCAAAAAAAGTTGCGCATTAATCCTCGGGATATTAATCATACGTTGAAAGATATCTATGTATATCTTTTCAACGAAAAATTTTAGAAAATGATGCGATTTACGAATTAATCGTACATTTTTTTTTTTTAATATCTTAAAAATCCTTTTGTGATATTCTAATATTTTATCATCATAACTTATTTTGTTAGGGCTAATTTTTATTTCGGGATTTATAAACTCTTTTTTTGTATCTTTTCTAATTTTTTCAATTTTATTTAGTATTGTTTTTGTTCTATCAGTCAGATCTTTCATTTTTTTTTCTCTCAATGAAAAATTTGTCCAATCCATAGATCGAATTACAATGGACGAGCCGTGGATCATTCGATTACTTATTATCGAATTTTTTTCTTTTTTAGCTTTATTCAACTCGTATATTTCTTTCAATTCTAAAAATCGAATTGGGTTTCTTTGTGAAAGTTCTTTTATTATTTCTTTTATAAATAGAATGTTTTTTATGACCCATTTTTTTGTTTCTTTTGAGATATTTAGAAACAAGTTTGTTCTTTCTTTTAAAACTCTTAGAATTTGAAAACGCTTCTTTTTCCATTTTTTCATTTTTTTTTCGAGTTCTTTTATTAAAATGGGTTCAAAAAAAGAAAGTTGTTTTCGGGGAGAACCAAAAGGCAGTTCAGCCTCCATTCCCCAAACCGTTAAAAAACAAAAATCATTTTTTTGTCCGTTCTTTTTTATTGAATCTTTTTTAGGGGATTGTAACCTAGATGTGTGCCACGGTTTCAGACGAAAAGGAAATAAGATCTTTATCTGAATACCGTCTGTTAACCAGTTTTTTGGAAATTCTTTTTCTGATAATTGAACACCATTATAGGTGCATTTTATATGCATCTCTTTATTCCAATTTTTACAATCCTCGGACCATTCAGGAAATTGAAATACTAGCATACGGATAATATTTTTAGCTATTATCAATGAGGGTAAGACAATATATTTTCTAAGAATTGATTGAGTTACTAACAAAAAACCTCTTAGTACTTGAGCAAATAGAATGCTATCCCAAGCTTCCGCTAGTTCTATACGCGCTTTTTCCTCTCTTTTCCGCTTTTTTTCTCTTATGTCCGCCTCTTTTTTCTGATTTTTACTTGTCTTTTCCTGTGTATTATTCCAAATAGTTAATTCTGTGTTTTTCCATATCCAAGTTCTAAAAATAGTTTTCATCAGTCCGGGAATATCAAAAAAAAAAAAAAAAGATTTGTCTAGTCTGTCAAAAAAAAGATAAGAATGGGCATTTGCTTGAAACAGTTTCCAAGTAACAGTTTTACGCCTTTGAGCACGCATAGAGCCTTTGATTATGTCTCGACGAAAATCCGATTGTTGTGAATACCGTATCAAAGCAACTTCGTCTGCTTGATCAGGATTATTAGTATCTTTGGTATTAGTATAAGTATCGCTATTTTCTAGGTTATGAGTAAAAATTACGACACGTTTGGCTTTTCTTGAACGAATTTCATGATCCTCCGCCATACTTTCTTCATTTTCTCCTTCCTGTTGTTCTAAATCATCGATTAAGTTGTATGACCATCGAGGAACTTTTTTACTTATTTCTCTTATTCCAATCGAGTTTTGACGACTTGGTTTATCGTTGTAATGAGGTATAACTGCATCGAATAAAATTTTTAAAATTTTTATTCGATCTTCATCTTCTGACTCAATTTTTACTTTTTTTTGTTTTGAAAATAAAGAAAGTCCTTTCAAATTCAAATTTTTTGATGTGTCTTTTTTACAGGAAAATCCGCAGATAAAATTCAATAAAAAACTTATTTTTTTTGATACTATTTTTGTATCAAACTCAAATGGATCCGTTTTATATTCAATTAGTGGGTAATTTGTATTAAGAAAGATAGCATGAATCTTATTTGTCCAAGCGTTCTCGTTATTATTTTTTATAGAAGTTTCATTTATCATTGAGAATGAAAAAAAAAAAACGATTCGTCTTCGGTAAGGTCCGTTCAAAAAAGGATCATATGTTTTTGGTAAATAGTATTTTTGAGTTTTATCATTACATAATTGAGTCTTTTTTTCAAGTACATCCAGAGTTAGAGTAAGGGATCCCTTATCCAGAATTTGAATTCTATTTTTCAATTTTTTTTTGTTTAAATTTTTTCTTTTTTGTTCAT